AATATGGGACAAAAAATAAATCCACTCGGTTTCAGACTTGGTACAACCCAAAAACACCATTCCTTTTGGTTCGCACAACCAAAAAATTATTCTGAAGGTCTACAGGAAGATAAAAAAATAAGGAATTGTATCAAGAACTATATACAAAAGAATAGGAAAAAGGGCTCGAATAGAAAAATAGAATCAGACTCAAGTTCCGAAGTAATTACACATAATAGAAAAACGGACTCAGGTTCAAGTTCTGAAGTAATTACACGTATAGAAATTCAAAAAGAAATCGATACGATCCACGTCATAATCCATATTGGATTCCCTAATTTATTAAAGAAAAAAGGAGCAATCGAAGAATTAGAGAAAGATCTACAAAAGGAAATTCATTCTGTAAACCAAAGACTTAATATTTCTATTGAAAAAGTGAAAGAGCCTTATAGGGAGCCTAACATTCTTGCAGAATATATAGCTTTCCAATTAAAAAATAGAGTTTCATTCCGAAAGGCAATGAAAAAAGCCATTGAATTAACTAAAAAAGCAGATATAAGGGGAGTCAAAGTAAAAATTGCGGGTCGTCTCGGAGGAAAAGAAATTGCACGTGCCGAATGCATCAAAAAGGGTAGACTCCCCCTCCAAACAATTCGCGCTAAAATTGATTATTGCTGCTATCCAATTCGAACTATCTATGGAGTATTAGGTGTAAAAATTTGGATATTCGTAGACGAAGAATAACTAATCTTGTCTTCGCATTCTGTCCAGTGATAGAATAAAAAATGACAAGAGACTTTTTTTGCTGAAATCCCTGAAAAAAAAAACAAGAAATTCTACCTCTTTCTATAAGATTTAATGAAAATTGAGAAATCATTTAATATAATTGCTATGCTTAGTGTGTGACTCGTTATTTTTTTTCTTTAAAAAAAGAAAAAACCTTAGTAATTATAGAAAATTAACTAATAACCAACCTATTGCTTCGTATTGTCGAGATCCTAACTAAGAAACAGTCACTATATGAATAAATATCTCTATCATAAATGAGTAGATCTATCATATAGTTGTAGCAACTGCTTTTTCTCTAAAAAAGAAATGAGATTCTAGGTTGTGAAGGAAAACTAAAGGGATGTGGATAAAGGGAGGGATGATAGAAAGAAGGAAGATAAATTAAGTAAGATATAGGATTCCAATATGTATGGTCTATGAATTGCATCATAAAAAGCAATGTGATAAAGCATCAATATAATAAAAATAATAGAGAATTAGAAATCGTAACTTGTGAAACAAGAACTAGAAATTTAAAGCAATAATAAAGAGCCCCCCTGGTTAATAAAACTGAGAAAATTAACTCGGAAAGAAATTTTTTTGAAGCTCCATTGTGGAATTAAGACCTAACCATTCAAGGAGAAGCAGTGGGAACGACAGAACCTATGATTCTATAGGATTTTATTGAAAAGAATCCTAATACTTCATTGGGTGGGATGGCGGAAAAAACCAAAAAAATTGTCTTATTTGGTAAGGTTATAAATTAACAAATAAGACAGGAAAGAGTAAATATTCGCCCGCGAAATACTTTTTGAATAAGAGTAAAAATAAGGATATTTTTTTTAAGGATTACATCATCTATAAAATATAGAATTTAGATAAATAGACACACACATCTAGATATATTCTAGATCTTCTTTGATATATTCTAGATCTTCTTTCTTGACTATATATTTTTCTATTTTAACAAATTCAATATTCAAATTAAATAAAAAAAACCTAACTTTTCTATTATTTATCCATTAATGTGTCTCTATACCTAATATTTAGGAATATTATGGAATTAGAGAAATTTGCACGCTTTCTCATTTCATTCGCGAGGAGCTGGATGAGAAGAAACTCTCATGTCCAGTTTTGCAGTAGAGATGGAACTAAGAAAGAACCATCGACTATAACCCGAAAAGAACCAGATTTCGCAAACAACATAGAGGAAGAATGAAAGGAAAATCCTGCCGAGGCAACCGTATTTGTTTTGGTAGATATGCTCTTCAAGCACTTGAACCTGCTTGGATCACGGCGAGACAGATAGAAGCAGGACGAAGAGCAATAACACGATATGCACGTCGTGGTGGAAAAATATGGGTACGTATATTTCCCGACAAACCGGTTACACTAAGACCGACGGAAACACGTATGGGCTCAGGAAAGGGGTCCCCCGAATATTGGGTAGCCGTTGTTAAACCAGGTCGTATACTTTATGAAATGGGGGGAGTATCCGAAACTGTAGCTAGAGCAGCTATCTCCATAGCTGCCAGTAAAATGCCCATACGAAGTCAATTTATTCGATTAGAAATATAGAACCCCCTAAAACTAAAACAAGTATTGAAGATAAAAAAAACGCCCTGTTTTTCTTTCTGAAAAGACAATATTTCTTTCATCCTTTTGCATTGAAATAACAAATTGAAATCAAAATAATATGATTCAACCTCAGACCCTTTTAAATGTAGCAGATAATAGTGGAGCTCGAAAATTGATGTGTATTCGAGTCATAGGAGCTGCTGGTAATCAGCGATATGCTCGTATTGGTGATGTTATTGTTGCTGTAATCAAAGACGCATTGCCCCAAATGCCCCTAGAAAGATCCGAAGTAATTAGAGCTGTAATTGTACGTACATGTAAAGAGTTCAAATGTGAAGACGGTATAATAATCCGCTATGATGACAATGCAGCGGTTATAATTGATCAAAAAGGAAATCCAAAAGGAACTCGAGTTTTTGGCGCGATTGCTGAGGAATTGAGAGAATTGAATTTTACCAAAATAGTTTCATTAGCTCCTGAAGTATTATAAATACTAGTAGGTGAAATTTAGATCAAAGAATAAATTTAGTAGATTGTGTTTTACGTATATGTTTTAAAATCTAAAATGAAAAGCAAAAAAAAGAAAACATGTTGATTATAGAAAAATTTGGAGGAACTTAGAATTAGAGTCTTATGGGCAAGGACACTATTGCTGATTTACTAACCTCTATAAGAAACGCGGACATGAATAAAAAAGGAACAGTTCGAGTAGTATCTACAAATATTACCGAAAACATTGTTAAAATACTTCTACGAGAGGGTTTTATTGAAAGTGTTCGGAAACATCAGGAACGTAACAGATATTTCTTGGTTTCAACTTTGCGACATCAAAAGAGAAAGACTAGAAAAGGAATATATAGAACAAGAACCTTTTTAAAGCGTATCAGCCGACCCGGCTTACGAATTTATACTAACTATCAAGGAATTCCTAAAGTTTTGGGTGGAATGGGAATTGCTATTCTTTCTACTTCTCGAGGGATAATGACAGATAGAGAGGCTCGACTAAACAGAATTGGGGGAGAAGTCTTATGTTATATATGGTAATCGCTCCACCTATACTGCCCGAATTCTATCTCGACCTTCCTATTTTGAAAATAAAAATCGAAAAATAGGAGAAAAAAAATATGACAGAAAAAAAAAATAGGAGAGAAAAAAAAAACCCGAGAGAAGCAAAAGTTACTTTCGAAGGTTTAGTTACGGAAGCCCTACCCAACGGAATGTTCCGCGTTCGGCTAGAGAATGACACCATCATCCTGGGCTATATTTCAGGAAAGATCCGTTCTAGTTCTATACGAATACTGATGGGGGATAGGGTCAAAATTGAAGTAAGTCGTTATGATTCAAGCAAGGGACGTATAATTTATAGACTTCCCCATAAAGATTCGAAGCGTATGGAAGACTCGAAGGATATCGAAGATTTGAAGGATAGCGAAGATTCAAAGGATTAGGTTTTTCTTTTTTCTAGGGTAAAAAATTCGAAGTTCCAAGGTAATAAATTCGAAGTTCAAAAATTCAAGCGAAGATACTTATTTTCTCCAAAATATTAGATTCATAGTTAAGAAAGGATACGGAAATATGAAAATAAGAGCTTCCGTTCGTAAAATTTGTACAAAATGTCGACTGATTCGTAGGCGTGGACGAATTAGAGTCATTTGCTCTAATCCGAAGCATAAACAAAGACAGGGGTAATCTTTCGAAAAAAGAACTTTACTTTCTATAAATTCAAAAAGTACCCGCGTAAATGTTCAAATTCCAAATAAAATAATTTTTAATAATTAAAGTAAAGGGTATATTTTACCCCTAAACGGATATCTTTGTATCTTTTTTTCTTTTTGTTATTTCTAACTCATATTTATGAGATAATAAAATATGGCAAAAGCTATACCAAAAATTGGTTCACGTAAGAAAGTGCGTATTGGTTTACGTAGGAATGCACGTTTTAGTTTACGGAAAAGTGCACGTAGAATAACAAAAGGGGTTATTCATGTTCAAGCTAGTTTCAACAATACCATTATAACTGTGACAGACCCGCAAGGTCGGGTGGTTTTCTGGTCCTCCGCGGGTACTTGTGGATTCAAAAGCTCAAGAAAAGCATCACCCTATGCTGGTCAAAGAACAGCAGTAGATGCTATTCGTACAGTAGGTTTGCAACGAGCAGAAGTTATGGTAAAGGGCGCTGGTAGTGGAAGAGATGCTGCATTACGAGCCATTGCTAAAAGCGGTGTGCGATTAAGTTGTATACGCGATGTAACACCTATGCCGCATAATGGATGTCGACCGCCTAAAAAAAGACGGCTGTAAAAGAATTAATCCGTTTTCAAGAGAAATAAACGATTCAATGATCAAATAATAATACTAGTCTATTATGGTTCGAGAGGAGGTAGCAGGATCCACTCAAACACTACAGTGGAAGTGTGTTGAATCAAGAGTAGATAGTAAGCGTCTTTATTATGGTCGTTTCATTCTGTCCCCGCTTAGAAAAGGTCAAGCGGACACCGTCGGTATTGCCTTGCGAAGAGCTTTACTTGGAGAAATAGAAGGAACATGTATCACACGCGCAAAATTTGGGAGTGTGCCACACGAATATTCTACAATAGCAGGTATTGAAGAATCCGTACAAGAAATTTTACTCAATTTGAAAGAAATTGTATTGAGAAGTAATCTATATGGAGTTAGAGACGCATCAATTTGCGTCAAAGGTCCTAGATACATAACTGCTCAAGATATAATCTTACCACCTTCCGTAGAAATCGTTGATACGGCACAACCTATAGCTAACTTGACAGAGCCCATTGATTTTTGTATTGAGTTACAGATAAAGAGAGATCGTGGATATCAGACAGAACTCAGAAAGAACTATCAAGATGGAAGTTATCCTATAGATGCTGTATCCATGCCTGTTCGAAATGTGAATTATAGTATTTTTTCTTGTGGGAATGGAAATGAAAAACACGAGATACTTTTTCTAGAAATATGGACTAATGGAAGTTTAACCCCTAAAGAAGCGCTTTATGAGGCTTCTCGTAATTTGATTGATTTATTCCTCCCTTTTCTACACGCGGAGGAAGAGGGCACTAGTTTCGAAGAAAATAAAAACAGGTTTACTCCGCCCCTTTTTACTTTTCAAAAAAGATTAACTAATCTAAAGAAAAACAAAAAAGGAATTCCATTGAATTGTATTTTTATTGATCAATTAGAATTGCCTTCTAGAACGTATAATTGTCTCAAAAGGGCCAATATACATACACTATTGGACCTTTTGAGTAAGACTGAAGAAGATCTTATGAGAATTGAAAGTTTTCGTATGGAAGATAGAAAACAGATATGGGACACTCTAGAGAAGTATCTCCCAATGGATTTACTTAAGAATAAGCTCTCGTTTTAAATCCATTACAATTTTTTATTCTTCTTCTTTTTCGAGTTAGAATAAAAAGAAAAAAGAAAACAATTTTGCATCTTTGGTACAATTTCTATTTTCGCGAAATGGATCATAATAAAATGGATTTTAGGTATCTAGGGAAGATTCACTTGGAAGTAACTATTTCCTAGATACCTATGCACGGTACTTCACGGTTGAATGAATCAAAAAATACCTAAAAAAGACCTAAAGTTAAAGATTTATCAATGGGTAATGTTGCTCCAATACCTAACCAAAGAGCTACTGCAGTACCGATTAAAAAAACGGTCGTAGCTACTGGGCGACGAAAGGGATTTTGGAATTTATTGACATTCTCTAGAAAGGGTACTGTCAATAAGCCTGTTGGCACAGAAACCATTAAGAGAACGCCCAATAACTTATTGGGTACCGTACGGAGTATTTGAAACACGGGAAAGAAGTACCACTCAGGTAATATTTCCAGAGGAGTTGCAAACGGATCTGCCGGTTCACCAATCATTGATGGCTCGAGAACTGCTAAACCTACATTACATGCAATAGTACCTAGAATTACTACTGGAAAAATATATAAAAGATCATTGGGCCATGCGGGTTCCCCGTAATAATTATGTCCCATCCCTTTAGCTAATTTAGCTCTTAATACAGGATCATTTAAGTCTGGTTTCTTTGTTATTGGGATAGGTGAACTCTTTAGGATCCATCCCCCAAAGGAACCGGACATGAGAATTTATCATCATCCGGCTCGAGCAAGAATGAAAGAAATAAGACCGCGGAAGATCCATAATAGAATTATGGTATATAATGACTCAATGACTCTAGGCAAGAAAAGCTTTATCAGATTCTCTTTTTTGAAGTTGGACCTACAACTACTCATTGAAAAGAATCCTATTCTTATAGGTAAATGCTCAATATCCAAGTGGGCTTACAAATTTGATCATGATCAATTGCTTTCTGGATTGTCTCATGTCTCTTGATTAGTTGGTGTTTATCCCCTCAATATCGCAAGTTTCTTACCTCCAAACAAAATATTTACTTGTTACTAATAAAAAATAAAAAAGTTTAGCCTACATTCTTCCTTAGATCCCTTCTTTTACTCCGATAGTATTGCGGATCACAATCGATGCAAAGAAAATGAATGCATTTCCATACTATAATAAAAAAGGGTAAGTGTAATATTGGATCATGTCACATGACTTATTCCATTTCTACTCTATGGGATCTTACGGAGCCTGTTCATAGATGACATGGTTGGGTATGATCATAGAAAATATTCTCCTCAAGTGAACCAGCCTATCCTTCCTAGGTAGGAGACTTACGTGTTGATTGGATGCGGAGACACCTTTGGTTGTGAATTCTAATGTGGCAGATCCAATTCTTTATCTGCATGGCCAAATCAATAATTCAAGTCACACACTCCCATAATCCGCCTTTTTTTCTTTCGTAAAATTAACTTCAACTATTTGTATTGTATCAAAATACTTCGGAGTTGAAGAGAAGTATCCAAATGGCATGTGTTATTTTACAATAACCCATGTTTGTAGCAATGAAATACGACAACCTACCCGATATGATATATGAGAATTCTAATTTTCTATGATATGCCTTCCCTATAAAGGACCCGAAATACCTTGCTTACGTATCATTGGAAAGTGCATTAACATAAATACGGCAGTAAGCAGGGGCAGTACAAAGGTATGTAAACTATAAAAACGAGTCAAAGTGGATTGACCCACACTAGCACTTCCACGTAATAACTCCACTAAAGGCGATCCTATTACTGGAATGGCGTCAGGTACACCTGTCACAATTTTGACTGCCCAATAACCAATTTGATCCCAAGGCAAAGAATAACCAGTTACACCAAATGATGCAGTCAAAACAGCCAAAACCACACCTGTGACCCAAGTTAATTCGCGGGGTTTTTTAAATCCACCTGTGAGATACACACGAAATACATGCAGGATCATCATTAGAACCATCATACTTGCTGACCATCGATGAACTGATCGGATTAACCAACCAAAGTTGGCCTCGGTCATTATGTATTGAACCGAGGAAAAAGCCTCTGTAACGGTTGGGCGGTAGTAAAAAGTCATAGCAAAACCGGTAGCGACTTGTACTAGAAAACAAGTAAGTGTAATTCCCCCTAAACAATAAAATATGTTGACATGGGGAGGAACATATTTACTAGTTATATCATCTGCAATTGCCTGAATCTCAAGACGTTCCTCAAACCAATCATATACTTTATTGAGATAGGTAACTAACCCAAGTCCCCCTCTAAGAGCCGTATATGAAAATTTCATCTCGTACGGCTCAAGCAGAAACACACAAATTTTCAACGAATATTAGAAAAAAGGTTCAAAACTTCATCATCCACTGAATTGGGTCGATTTGCCTTGAAGATATGAAATAAGAAAAATTCGGAATATATTCTTTGTGATGATAATGCCAAAAAATCTCAAGTTGGCTCATCTGTCTTTATTCCTTTCCCTTATGCCGGTCATTAGAGGCCTCTTGACTTTTCTCTTCCCTATTTTGGATTTGTTTTTTTTTGTGCGTAATCGTAATATAGAAATTATCTTGTTGCGATCCTACGAATCAGTTCAATTAAAACCTTAGATTCATACTAGAGCCACGATGATTGAGTCTCAAGCTAAACAAAAGGCAAGGGTTCTTCGAATAAGAACCACTTGATAATCATTTTTTGAATCAGTGTAATGACTCGGCAAAATAGAGAGAAAAAAAGTTGTCTTTTGGGCAAACAAAATTGGAAGGAAGAAAATTTCTTTTTTATTTTTATTTAAGAACTACTTGAATTTTTCAGTCTGGTTGCGAGGTCTTAATAGTGAGTATGAATCATAGTTCCATTTTTTTTTGATCCACTCTATCTATTTCGTGTTCCAGATACTAGAAAAAATAATATCTGACGAATTAGAATCATCTTGATAGAGATAACAGGCCCTTTCTATGTATTATCAATAGGATCAATTCTAACAAGTCACACACTCATATTCCAGAGATACCGAAACAAAAAAATTCCGCGGTCGAACTACCATAATGTCTAGAAATGTAGAGCTTAAACTAGAAAGGCTTTTTTGGATGGAAAAACTATGACTTCCTGGTTTTAGTTAGTAGAAACCTAATTAGTTAAAATTCCGTCCAGTAAAACAGAAGAATTATAAATTTCTAAAATGATAGATAGGAATATAGCGAATAAAGCCATTGCGACCCCCATAAAAGGAGTGGTCCCCCAACCCGGAGCTACTTTCCCATATTCCGAATTCAAGGGTTTCAATAAACTACCTGCACCAGTTCGTTTTGGCCTAGGTTTAGAACTATCTTCAACGGTTTGTGTAGCCATAAATTCTATTTCATCATTGGTGTTGACTTTGTATACTATTCCGTTGTAGTTGTAAATACACGATCTTTTCGTAGATCCATTGTAATCTTGAAATTCTATAAAAATGGAAACAGCAACTTTAGTCGCCATCTCCATATCTGGTTTACTTGTAAGCTTTACTGGGTATGCCTTATATACCGCGTTTGGGCAACCCTCTCAACAATTAAGAGATCCATTCGAAGAACACGGGGACTAATTGAAGTAAGAAGTCTACCCATCTGGTAGACTTCTTACTTCAATGAAATTATTTTATTCTTTTAGTTGGAGTTGGTGGAACCTTAGGTGGTTCTCGGAAGAAGATAGCGAAAAAAATTATCCCTAAAGTAGAAACTAAAAGGAACGTATAAACCAATGCTTCCATAGATTCGATCGTGGTTTATTTACAATTATAACTTCCACACCTATTCATTTGTCATTTGGGAGAGTTTCCCATATAAAGAAAGAAAAAGAGTTAAAGAAAGGATGGGAGATGTTTCCCATGTCAAATCAAAAAAGAGAGGTCAAAGATACCATAACAATGTGTATCAGACTGCCTGTTTCCTTGTAGTTGGATCTCCCACTTTTTGGAATGTTCCAAATTCCACTTGAGCATCCAAATCTGGATCAATACCAGCAAAAACATCTCGGAACAAGGTTCTAGCGCCATGCCAAATGTGTCCGAAAAAGAAGAGCAAAGCAAAGGTAGCATGACCAAAAGTGAACCAACCCCTTGGACTGCTGCGAAAAACACCATCTGATTTCAAAGTAGCCCGATCTAATTCAAAAATTTCCCCTAATTGAGAACGCCTCGCATATTTTTTTACAGTAGCAGGATCAGAATAACTTACTCCATTAAGTTCGCCACCATAGAACTCCACCGTTACCCCTACTTGTTCAACACTATATTTGGATTCTGCTCTTCTAAAAGGAACGTCCGCTCTCACAATTCCCTCTTCATCTACCAAAACAACCGGAAATGTTTCAAAAAAAGTAGGCATACGGCGTACAAAAAGCTCACGTCCTTCTTTATCTCTAAAGACGGGATGTCCTAACCAGCCAACAGCTATTCCATCCCCATTGTCCATTGAGCCCGCTCTGAATAATCCCCCTTTTGCCGGATTATTACCAATATAATCATAAAAAGCTAATTTTTCAGGAATTTTAGACCAAGCTTCTGATAAACTAAGATTTTCGGCTAAACCATTGCTAACTCTTCGATATATTTCTTGCTGAAAGTATCCCTGATCCCACTGATAACGAGTAGGCCCGAATAATTCGATTGGGGTCGTTGCTGACCCATACCACATAGTTCCAGCAACTACGAAAGCTGCAAAAAAAACAGCAGCGATACTACTGGAAAGTACAGTTTCAATATTGCCCATACGTAATCCTTTGTATAGACGTTGAGGCGGACGGACACTAAGATGGAATAAACCCGCTAATATACCCAATGTACCCGCAGCAATATGATGAGAAGCTATTCCCCCCGGAACAAAAGGATCAAAACCTTCTGCACCCCATGCTGGATTTACAGCTTGTACTTTTCCAGTTAGTCCATAAGGATCGGAAACCCATATCCCAGGACCATACAAACCCGTTACATGAAATGCGCCAAAGCCAAAGCAAGCTACCCCTGCAAGAAATAAATGAATTCCAAAGATCTTGGGCAAATCTAAAGAGGGTTTTCCCGTCCGCTCATCAGAGAATATTTCTAGGTCCCAATATACCCAATGCCAGATCGCTGCCAAGAAACACAAACCAGAAAACACAATATGTGCACCTGCCACACCTTCATAACTCCAAATACCCGGATTTGTTACAGTTCCTCCTGAAATACTCCAACCACCCCAGGAATCTGTTATTCCTAAACGAGTCATGAAGGGAATGACGAACATACCTTGTCTCCACATTGGATCTAGAACAGGATCAGAGGGATCAAAAACTGCTAATTCGTATAAAGCCATCGAGCCAGCCCAACCAGAAACTAGAGCTGTGTGCATTATATGCACCGCAAGTAATCGACCCGGATCATTCAATACGACAGTATGAACACGATACCAAGGCAAACCCATGGAAATACCCCTTTAGCAAAGAAAAATAGACACGATGTCGCTTTATTTTATCGCATTGGAAAAGACTATCCATACCATATCCTATGTACCTAACCCTTCTAGGGGATTGTGTGTCAGAAAGCGTGAATATTTATTTCATTCCATTAAAAATAAGAAGCCAATTCTGTTTCTGTTCATTAAGAAGAAAGAGAAGCAGATCTATTCTATACTCGATAAGTGCCAATATGCAATGGGTAACTTGGCCTATTTTGAAAAACGAAGAATAGATTCCTACCCCTCTTTGTTTATCATTCGAATCGCCGATTCCTTTTTCTTTATTGAATCTGTCTTACCTTCTTTATACGTATAATCTTTCAATCTATGTATTATTTCAATCTACGTATTAATATAATCTATACTATTGATATTAATAGAATCTATAGTATTCATATAGAATAAGAATAAAAATGAAGACAATAAACTGCGGATTCTTTCTTTCTCTTCTATTCTTACGTTTCCATATTAAAGTGTAGTTTTCTTACTTAAATTTAATAATATTAATCTAATATGCCCATTGGTGTTCCAAAAGTACCTTACCGGATTCCCGGAGATGAAGAAGCGACTTGGGTTGACTTATACAATGTTATGTATCGAGAAAGGACACTTTTTTTAGGTCAAGAGATTCGTTGCGAGATCACGAATCATATTACAGGTCTCATGGTATATCTCAGTATAGAAGATGGAATTAGTGACATTTTTTTATTTATAAACTCCCCCGGCGGGTGGCTAATCTCAGGAATGGCTATTTTTGATACGATGCAAACGGTGACACCAGATATATATACAATATGCCTTGGAGTAGCCGCGTCCATGGCGTCCTTCGTTCTAATTGGAGGAGAACCCACTAAGCGTATAGCATTCCCTCACGCGAGGATTATGCTTCACCAACCTGCTAGTGCTTATTATCGGGCAAGGACACCCGAATTTTTACTAGAAGTAGAAGAGTTACACAAAGTTCGCGAAATGATCACAAAGGTTTATGCACTAAGAACAGGCAAACCCTTTTGGGTTGTATCCGAAGACATGGAAAGGGATGTTTTTATGTCAGCAGACGAAGCCAAAGCTTATGGACTTGTCGATATTGTAGGGGATGAAATGGTTGACGAGCACTGCGATACTGATCCAGTGTGGTTTCCGGAAATGTTTAAGGATTGGTAGTGTCCAGATTTCTTGTAAAGTTATTTCAGACCCAAATTGGGGTTTTCTTCGATTTAATAGAAAATAGAAATAGAAAGACTTCATGATGATCAATCATCAGGTTAAGATGGATCTAAACCAATCCATTTTTTTCTATACACATAAACATGCCGACGGTTAAACAACTTATTAGAAACGCAAGACAGCCAATACGAAATGCTAGAAAAACGGCCGCGCTTAAAGGATGCCCTCAGCGTCGAGGAACATGTGCTAGGGTGTATGTGCGACTCGTTCAGATCATAACTTCAAACAAATAAAAAAAATTTGGAAGTATCCATGATTAGTACCAATGAATAGGATATAGCTTTTCTATCCTGGATTTCTATGGTATATGGAATTTTTGGTTTCCTTTGGTGCAAATCCAATTATCTAAATTGGAAATAAGAAGCAATTCCCCCATTGGTAGCAAATGGTTATCCATTAAGCGGAGGAAATAGTAATAAAAAGAAAAAGGCTTATGCTCCTTTATCTTAAAAGAACGGACTAACAGGGTCAGCTACTTAGCCAACTTTCATAATTAAATACCGTCACTGTATGGATAACTCTTATTGTGAAAAGAGTTATTTACTCTATAATGGATAGGTAGAGCCAAAGAATGTGAACTATACAAGTTCACAATACCTTTTGATGAAAGAAAGGGCTCCGGTGTATAGAGAGGGCCTTACCGTTTAAAAGGGAACCATAGAAACGATGGAACCCACTATTTTTTTAGTATCGTTAGAATTAATTTGTTATTTCGCATAGAAATAACTGAACGAAGTGGAATAAAAAAATCGTGGTTGGGAAGGTTACTATAGCAAAAGCCATTGGAATTAATATTTTATATATCGGAATAATTAGTTTTGTTATTAATGGAAAAAAGGATGGCTAAAAGAAGAGAAATAATTAGTTATTCATTAAGGTTAATTTGATTCAATGACCAGAGTTCCGCGAGGATATATAGCCCGTAGACGACGAACAAAAATGCGTTCATTTGCCTCAAACTTTCGAGGGGCTCATTTAAGACTTAATCGAATGATTACCCAACAGGTAAAAAGAGCTTTTGTTTCCTCTCATCGAGATAGAGGTAGGCAAAAGAGGGATTTTCGTCGTTTGTGGATCACTCGGATAAACGCAGCAACACGGATATATAAAGTATTTGATAGTTATAGTAAATTAATACACAACCTGTACAAGAAGAAATTGATTCTTAATCGTAAAATGCTTGCACAAGTAGCTGTATCAAATCCAAATAATCTTTACACGATTTCCAATAAAATAAAGATCATCAATTAAAGGGATAAATAAAGTAATATACTGGAATAATCAAAACCGAATTCCCGGAGAGGGCACTCCGGGAAGATACAATAAATTCAGATTAAGTGGTAGGAATCAACGAGCTCGATTACTTTCTTTATAATATATATAGGTCTGGCCCTTTCGAATAAAACATCAATCGGAACTTAAGTTCCGATTGATGTTTCTTAAATTTTGGTTGTAGTTTCTTAAGTTTCGATTGGAATTGTACTTTTCCGTTAATTGAGGAATATGTCTATTTTTTCTGGGTCTAGAACCCGTAATTATTGAAATTGACTGGGCTTGAAATTGCTTTTCGTTCTCATAGTTACGAAACGGTAAGAAAGATAAAATACGAGCCTGTTTTATAGCAAGAGTAATTAATCGTTGTTGTTTCAAGGTTAATCTATTTATTCGTCTAGATAATATTTTTCCTTGTTCACTAATAAATCTATTAATTAAACTCATGTTTCTATAATCAATTCGATCTCCCGGGCCAATCCGAGGACGCCTACGAAAAGGTTGTTTAGATTTACGAAAAGGTTGTTTGAATTTACGAAAAGTTTGCTTGGATTTACGAAAGGTTTGCTTGGATTTATTAAAAGTTTGTTTGGATTTACGAAAGGGTTGCTTAGATTTAAGAAAAGGTTGTTTAGATGTATACATGATTTATTCCTTATTTAAAATTTTAAAATTGAAAAAAAAAATTCATTTATTTATTTTATTAATTTATTAATTTCGGATCCAGAAGAAGTAGTCTTTCTTTGATCCATATCTTATTTAATTCATCTTATAGTATATGAATACCCTCTATACATATGAAATAATATCTACCGGAAATCAGATGAGTTGATTTGTATTTTATACTATAGTTTTTTTTTATATATTAAATATGAAGTTCTTACTCTTTCTGTTTTTTTGAAAGATCGAACACACGATGGATGTTCCTATTTCTTTATTTCGTGATGAGTCGTATGCTTGCGACAATAACGACAAAATTTTTTGAATTCTAATTGTCCAGGTGTATTGTGGCGATTCTTTTGAGTACTATATCTAGAAATTCCCGTCGATTCCTCATTGGCACCTTTTCGAACACAACTGATGCATTCCAAAATAACTCTGATTCTAACATCTTTCCCCTTGGCCATGAACCTCCTTTTCCGTTTGGATTGACTTAACTTAATTCTTCTACTTATTCTTTTATTCTTCTATTGTGAATCCGAAAAAGAAGAATAAAATCCATTAAAATATATTTTTTGAATTCTTAAATTAAGTAATAAAAAATAAAGAAATAATTAAAGAATACAATCCTTGTCGAATTAGCAAAGATTTTGCTTCGAAACCCTTTCATTTAATTAGCTAGCCCAGCCTTTTTCTATGCTCTTATTTCGAAGGCCTCGTTTAGCTTGGATACCGCTTTAAATTGCATTTTTTTTTTCAAAATGGAATTTACCTAATTTTTCATGACTCTGAGGTTCAACCCAATCCATCTTTTCTTTCTTTTTCCTTCCGATACTAAATAAAAGGATTGAAAAGGGTCAAATTTTGTCATGTCACAAAGAATTCTATTCCTCAATTAAAAAAAAGGGAATGACAAAGCATCTGGAAATAAACGATTAATTTCTATCAATAAACCTGCTAAAGCACCAAACCATAGAGTACTTAGCACGGGTGCTACAGAGAGATATGTTTTTATATCCCGCATTGAAAATCCTCCTTCCTTGTTGGAATACATATATGATCAGAAACTCTTGCCCAAGATTGTTATGCTATATATAAAATGAACCATATAGACGAAACTTTCCTATCCCTAAAAAAGAAAAAGATGACCCCTTCTTCCTATACATTACCAAGTAATCTTTCTTTTAGAGGCGAAATTCTATTGGATTTTAGATGTATATAATTCCTTAATTATGAGACCAAAAAGAAGAAATGACAGGAGGGTTCTATATAGATAGAGAAATAAGAAGAAAATTATGATGTGGAAAAAAAGACAGGAATTGTGTACAATGGCATTGTACAACAATTTGGAAAAGGGATGTAGCGCAGCTTGGTAGCGCGTTTGTTTTGGGTACAAAATGTCACAGGTTCAAATCCTGTCATCCCTACCTATTACTTTTTTCTTCTTTATGGGCAGTAGCGAAGAGATCAATTGAAAGTAAGTAAAGTGGGTATAACTTGAATTTGTCGAGACTATACGTACGTGAGATACGTTAGGAATAGAAAAATACTTTCTTTTTGAATAAATGAAAGCGCTCTTAGTTCAGTTCGGTAGAACGCGGGTCTCCAAAACCCGATGTCGTAGGTTCAAATCCTACAGAGCGTGATTCCATCTATCTTATGTCGAAGCAGAGTAAAATAACTTAACAAAACAAAGTTGAATTGCAACTCGAATTTGACCTCCTCTCTGGTCTAGAGGAGGTCAATAAAAAAATCAAAATTACTCAATCAAAGATCCAACTGATCCCCACGCCTGTATTGCAAATATGCAGTCACGAATAATCCCGCTAAAGTAATAGGAATTAGGCCTAAGACGATTCCAAATAGAAAAACTTCAATCATTTCGATTTGTTCGAGGGGATAAAAAAAGAGGTACGATCTATCCCTAAATAGTACTCTAAATTATCCACGAATCTCAATGACCAAGAAAAAAATTCGTAATTAGTGTGGAAAAGAGTCGTAGAATACCAGGAATCTAAAAGAAAGATTTTTCTTTTCTGACTTATTCAGTCAATTCAAATAAGACGTATCTTGTTCAAGCCAATAAATAGAGCTGGGGTTATAGTTAAAGCAGCTAGTAGAAAACCGAAATAACTAGTTAAAGTAAGCATGAAAGAGTTAATTTCCTTTTATTTTTTTTACTACACTACATATGTTGGTAAAGCACTTACCTAAGTTATGGGAAATTCATAATTCATCAGTTATTTTAGATAATACTAAAAAACAGGATAGAGTGAGATACGAAAGTGTAAAAGAAAGTAGATTCATCAGATGATACATGAGTCCCTAATTCCGAATCAAGAGATTGTTGTGGAATTTGTCAATTGAGTAAAGTAATAATATTAAGAACTAGATCATGTAATCCCATTGAAAAAATGGAATTCTATTTTAAGGGGAATTTTGGAATAAGAGATAAATAAACAATTGAATTTTGGATTATTTCTTTTTCAATAGGACCTTCTTTTTGGAGTGAACGGTCAAATATTCCACTATTCACTTCTTATTTTAACTGTCTTATTTTAACTTATTGTATTCCATATGGAATAAGAGGAGAAGAAAAGCATTCCGCGACCCCCCCCCGAGGGACCTTAAAAAAAAGAAAACTCTTCCTTGAATTTACTTTATTTTTATTCCTTTTTTGAACTCCAACTAAAGTAGATTCTAAGACGACTCACTTGAATTATCCTTTTTAGTTCTATCTTCTGTCTTTCCCTATTTCATCTCATAAACTTCCACGCTCGCGGTTTGGTCAAGAAAGTGAGACCTAATCCAACAAACAAGACAAGGATTAATTACGAATCTTCATTCGTAAAATAATTTATTCCTTCTTTTATAATAGATTATCTACTATTCGATTTTCTATTTATTAGATATTATGCTAACTAATGAATTTCTTTAACTTTAAAGGGAAAGATTGGATTGGAAGAAAACTTTTAACTAAAAAAGAATAGATTTCACATATACTTGTCCTTATATTGTGTCAATATGAGAATATTTTTCCTAAATTCTTTATCCAAACCTATTGATCATTAACTTAGATTTTCTCAAGATTTCGGACGCTATTCCGAATTATTCTACTATTCCGAAATCAAT